TCGTTTTCTAGCTATTTGGCTTCAATCTCCCTTTTCCAGTTCAGCACAAAAATTGAAGATTTAGTTACGATTGAAAGTTTTCTACTATCATCCATAGACCCTTTATTCATACTCATTCAATTGGAAGAATTGATCCAATCAAAAAAAATTATGCTTCTCGACTTCATAATCCAATTTTTTTTATTCCAATTCTGATTGACTTTTGGATAGAAATCGTGAGAATGTATTTTATTTCCTCAAATATCCTATTGAGGGATAAAGGATTAAATCTTTTTAAGAAATAAAGTTTTTGATCTGAATATGAAAAATAAAAAATGGAAAGACCGCTTAACTATTGAAGTTGTTAATAGAACGAATCACACTTTTACCACTAAACTATACCCGCTACATATTCATTATTGGATATGAGTGGACCATTTGTCCAACACTATTTGGACAAAAAAGTAATGAGACACAGTCAAGATAAAGATAGCATCAGAATCATTAAAATTCCAGCATTGACATGTATTTTGTTCCGACACGGGCTTGAAAGAAAATAAATAAATATAATTTAAAATTATATTTATTAAATTATAATAATATAAATAAATAATAAATAAATAATAATATAAAATAATATAAATAAATAATAATAATGTTAATGTATAAATTATATAATATATTTATAAATAATATATTTATAATATTATATATAAATATAATATAAATAATATAATAAAATATATTAAAATATATAATAAATATATTATATAGTATATATAAATATAGAAATAGAAATAAGATTAAGATAATAAATATTAATAAAAAATATTAATAAATATAAATTAATAATATTAATATATATTAATCTGGATTATAGATAATTTAAGATAATTTAGATAATTTCTAAGAAAATCTATATAAATCCATATATTAGAATCTAATACTATTTCTAATAACTAATAATGGGAATCAAAATTTATCTTCTTGTTTCGATAAGAATTTTGATTTAATATAAAAACAAAAATTGTTTTGTTCGTTGGAACAAAAGAAGTACTGGCCCGGCCAGTACTTAACCAGGCCGGGTAAACGAACCCTTTGTACAAAATCAAAGAAATAAGAAATAAGGTATTCTTTCTATTGTAGAAATCTGTTTCGACTCATTATAAAAATTTAATTACTGATAAAATTCGTGGATATCTGACACTTTATCCATTCTTTTATGTGTTTTTATTACACTTTTTCTATATTATTCTATATTCTTCTTAGTTATTGGATTTTTATCTATTGTTATTGTTCGAATTTCATTTAAAATGAAAGAAGTGAAGTATATATTCTTAATATTATACTTAATATTATATATTATATATATATATTACATTACATTACTTTTTTTTTTAGATTATTAATCTTATAATTAATAAAAAAGAAAGAAAATAAAGATTTTTATCAATCTTGGCTTCACGTGTCACATCACATGATAAACTTTAATTTTTGAATGGGGAGAGGTGGCTGAGTGGACTAAAGCGTCGGATTGCTAATCCGTTGTACGAATTTTTCATACCGGGGGTTCGAATCCCCCTCTCTCCGACCCACCTGATCACTTGAATTTTTATAATTTTGAATAATTTTTTATTATTAATTTTCTTTTATTTTTATGAAATTTTTATCTTTCTTTATCTAGTATCTATTCCATTTATTGATAGATTTACCTATGAAAAACTAAAAACGAATCTCATCTATTTTTTTATTCCTCGCGCCCGGGATTACGCCCCGGATCATTAGATAAGAATCCGAAGATGAAGAGAGAAACAAAGAATATTACTACTGTGTAAACGAAGAGTTTAAGAGTAAGCATTAAATAATCTCCAAGATAAATAATATCATTTATTTTAAAAACGAAATAGATCACCTATTTTACGACACACACTATACATTAATACATTTACATTATTTTGATATGTCACTCTAAAGATTAAAAAAGTAAGTTTTTGAAATTCATTTTCACAAATTTCTTTCTAATGTAATACTAATGTAATAAGATTCGGATTTCTTCGTTACCAAAAATTTATTGTCATATCTATAATTAGATATTGTATGGGATCTTAGAAAGAGAAGGTTAGAACAAAGGAAGAAATAAGCTGATCAAAAATCATCGCTCCCCTTATTCAAATTGAAAATTAAATTCAATATAAAATACCAGAATTTCGCTTTTTTAATCGAGGGTTCTAATGTCAGACTTATCCGATCTTATTTATTTTTTTAATAAAAATATCATCTTTTTTTATCGAAGAAATCACGAATAAAAATTGAATAGAGATTCTTTTTTTATCGAAAACTTACGGCAGCTTGCCAAACAAAGGCTAAGAGAAAAAAGAGTACAGGGATAACTGGCATAACGTCTACGATTGGATTGAAAAAGGCATAAGCCTCGGGTAATTTGGCGAAGAAAAAACTACTCGAATAAAGGTTAGAATTAAGACAGATACAGATTAAACTAAAAGTATTAAACATAACAAACATTCTTTTCTTGTTCTTTAAAATGAAATTGAAATGATAATAAATTATCAGATTTGATTGAGTTGTTTTTATGAGATCAAAATAAAAAAAAAAGGTGGATAAAAGAGAAAAAGATTCTTCTTTTTCTTTTACCTCTCCCCAATCAAGAATACTTCCTTACATTCTACAATCAAGTTAAATTAGAATACAAGGAATTATACTTTCATACAATATCTTAATATCTTAATTGAATTTTATGTAATGATCAATGAATCTTTTTTATTCTATATGTGTTGAATCCTAGGGACAACATGTCCTATATCTATTTTGGTTGGTTATTGACGAATAATCAATATTGAGCTTAGTTTTTCTTATAAAAAAAATAAAAATGGGGCGTGGCCAAGTGGTAAGGCAACGGGTTTTGGTCCCGTTACTCGGAGGTTCGAATCCTTCCGTCCCAGGTCGTTTCCATCATAAACGAGGGATTCTTCTCTATTTAAATAGAATTTAAATTCAAATTAAGGAATTAAAAATTTTGCTGTTTAACGTTGGATACAATGTGATCCAATCCTTTATTCTTAAATTTAATATTTTTTTATTGAATATTGAAATGAGATATTTAGTTTAGTATAAAGTTACTATAGTTATAGTTTTTATAATTGGTTTAAGTAGCTGAAAATCTTTAGCCATTCATGGGGATTTATTTTTCATTTGAATAAAAGTAAAAATAAAGGATTTTTTTTTTAGTTTTTTAATTTTTTTTTTCATGTGATTTTCTTCATATTATAAAATATGGGGTTAATTTAAGTGAAATCCTTTTCGGACAAAAACTTATCTATCTATGGATAGGTAAGTGTGAATTATTATATATCGGTTCAGCCAATGACTATTCATGATTCTGAATCAATTGCATACGCTTCAAAATAAAAATAAAGGGAGAGGGATGTTATGGTAAAACTTCGTTTGAAACGATGTGGTAGAAAGCAACGTGCGACTTGAAGGACATGATTGGCTGTGGATTTTTCCATCCACCATTTTCTATAGGAGTGAAGATGCTCTTGTCTCGACATGGTTTGTCCTGCTAGGAACCTAATTTTATTTGCCTTAGGTTGGTAAATAAAAAGACTAATGGTATAGCATATGGTGGAGCTCGAGTAAAAACGATTGATTTATTTATCGGGAGAATAATCTAGGGTTAGTGACAATCAATAAGTTAGACCAACTTTGTAAATAGATCATCAATAGAATATATAAATGGAGAGGTTAAAATTTTAACAAGTTTGAAATAAAAAAAGTCAAATTTGTCGAAATTCTCAAACTGTTTTGATCAAAAGTGTATCACAAAGAAATCAATCTTTCGTATGATTGTTCCTTTTTCCATATAAAAAAAAGGTATGTTGCTGCCTTTTTGAAAAGGAGTAAAGATCACCAAAGTAATGTCTAAACCCAAAGATTTCACAAATCGTAAAGCAAAGACAACGAATTCCGGAACAAGTAAATACTATTTTCACTTGTTTCAACAATTGTATCAGAATGAGTAAAAAAAAAAAATAGATCCTAAAGGAGACAAAAAAATAAGTTAGAGACAGCTCAATAAATTATAAAGATTTCCTTTCGAACTCTTTCAAAACTACCCAACTTGAGTTAGGAGTACGACTGAGATTTTTTTTCTGTAAAGAAAAGAAGAAAAGAAAATATAAATTATATAATTATAATATAGAATAGAATTATATTATAGAATTTAGAATCATCTTTTCTTGAGCCGTATGAGGCGAAAACCTCCTATACGTTTCTAGGGGGGGCATCCTTTATCTACATCTATCCCAATGAGCCATCTATCGAATCATTGCAATTGATGTTCGATCCCGAAGAGAAGGAAGAGATCTTCGAAAAGTGGGTTTTTATGATCCGATAAATAATCAAACTTATTTAAATGTTCCTGCTATTCTATATTTCCTTGAAAAAGGTGCTCAACCCACAAGAACTGTTCATAATATTTTAAGGAAGGCAGAACTCTTTAAATAAAGAATTTAGAGTTTATTTTGATCAGAATAAAAGTCATGAATAGAAAAAGCTAGTACCTATCCTTGTGTAATTCTTTATTCAAAGTTTGTTCTTTTCTTGTTCTATCTTATCTTATTCTTACTTAATTTAGTTTATTTTATTTCTTTTTTTTTTTCTTGTTGTGTAACCCCCCCTGTTGGGGGGGTAATCTTTCTTCTTGTATTTGTATTGTACCTTTATTTATTTATTTTTATTTATTTTTATTTATTTTTTGATTAAGGAAACCCGATATTTTTATTTTTCTTTCTATATCTACCTTATTTTTCTATCTCTACCTTATCCCACCTTATTCCTTATTTTTTACGCTCAAATCTCTTATTTATCATTTGTGTTGTGCTAATCCAATACCCAATACAATATTATATTTATTATATTACTAATATTATCTAATATTATTATTATATTAATTATTATTATATTAATAATATTAATATATATATTAATATATTAATAATATAATTATATTTAATATTTAGATTTAGAATATAATATTTTAATATTTATATTTTATATTTTTTATATTTTATTTATTTATTTATTAAATTATTTATTTAATTTATTAAATATTAATATCTTTTTTTTATAAAATAAAAATTATAAAAATAAAAAGTCCATTCATATTGACAATGGCGTATCGAACAGATATAATTATCTCATAGATAAATAGATCTTTTTATCTCCACTCCCTATTAGCATTTTCCTTCATTTTAGTAAAATGGATGGGTTTGCTGGATTTCCTCTTCTGTATTTTATACTTTATACAAAATGGATTTTAACTAAAAAAAAAATTGGAAAAATCTTGGTGGTTTGTCAATTTGCCAATTCTATTTTGAATCTCTTGTTTTTTGAACCGGATCCTATTGATATTTTGTTGTTTAGATTTGTTTTCTTGCTAGTTCCATGTTTTGATGCAGTTGTGTAGTTCAATTCCATTGATTTTTATTTATTTATTTTTTGATCATATCTACACATCATATAGATCCGGGTTGCTAACTCAACGGTAGAGTACTCGGCTTTTAAGTGCGACTATGATCTTTTACACATTTGGATGAAGGAAGGAATTCGTCAAGACTATTGGTAGAGTTTATAAGAACGCGACTGATCCTGAAAGGTAATTAATGGAAAAAAAAGCATGTCGTTAAATATGAAATATAATTTTAATAAATAAAATAATCATAAAAAAATTTAATACTCATAATATAACATAAGAATTATAGTTGGGTCTAGTGAATAAATGGATAGAGCCTTATGGCTCCAATTCGAGTAAGACGAAAAAGTAACGAGCTTATCTTCTTAATTTGAATGAAGATCCGATCTAATTAGACGTTAAAAATAGATTAGTACCTGATGCGGGAAAAGGTTCTCTTGTTAATTGTGAGTGGACCATTGATTCTTTTTTTTATTGAATCCTAATTATTCTTTATTTTAAATTTAAGACAGATGTGTACTAAGAAATAGTATACTGATAAAAAAAATTATTCCAAGGTCAAAAGAGCGATCGGGTTGCGAAAATAAAGGATTTTATCCCTTTTCCTTATTTTTCTTCTTGTTTTTTTATATTTTCTTTATTTCTTTTATTGTTATTCTAGTTATATTAACAAGAAACCCGATTGTATAGAAAGGGAAAGAAAAAGGATCTGTTGATTGGGCTCTCCGTCTCCGGGGTATATATTCTTTATTTGTTCTTAACTTTTATATAATCTATATAATCTTTTACCATTACGTTATTTACATCACAATCAATATAAATATAACAGTATACATATATAATAAATATTTAATAAATATGTATATATTGTATATGTATATATACATATAATTATATAATAATATAATATAATAAAAATATAATAAAGGATATATTAAAATAAATATAATTATATATTATAACTATATATATAATAAGAGATATCTAAAAAAACTGTAATGTAATTGTATTACTGTAGTGTAGTATATTAGTATTTTATTAGTATATACAGTATTATTTATAGTTATAGTTCTAGTATAGTATAAAAGTATAAAGAATATACTACGTATAATATACAATACACATACGCCGTTCTGACCATATTGCACTATGTTATCATTTCATAACAATAACACAAGAAGCGACTCACTTTTTTGTTTTCATCAGTAGAAATGTACGTAAATGGCAAAATTTTAAGGATATTTAAATTAAAAAAAGATGGATTTCGGCAACAAAACTTCCTATATCCGCTACTCTTTCAGGAGTATATTTACTCACTTGCTCATGATCATAACTTCAATAATTTTATTTTTTATGAACCTGTGGAAATTATTGGTTATGACAAAAAATCTAGTTTAGTACTTGTGAAACGTTTAATTACTCAAATGTATCAACAGAATCTTTTGATTTCTTCGTTTAATGATTCTAACAAAAAAGAATTTTGGGAGTACAAGAATTTTTTTTCTTCTCATTTTTATTCTCAAATGGTATCAGAAGGTTTTGGAGTCATTCTGGAAATTCCATTCTCGTCGCAATTAATATCTTCTTCTGAATCTTCTGAAGAAAAAAAAATACTAAAATATCAGAATTTACGATCTATTCATTCAATATTTCCCTTTTTAGAGGACAAATTTTTACATTTGAATTATGTGTCAGATCTACTAATACCTCATCCCATACATCTGGAAATCTTGGTTCAAGTACTTCAATGCTGGATCAAGGATGTTCCTTCTTTTCATTTATTGCGATTTCTTTTCCACGAATATCATAATTTGAATAGTCTCATTACTTCAAAAGAATTCATTTACGCCTTTTCAAAAAGAAAGAAAAAATTACTTTGGTTCCTATATAATTCTTATGTATATGAATGCGAATATTTATTCCTGTTTATTCGTAAACAGTCTTCCTATTTACGGTCAACATCCTCTGGAGTCTTTCTTGAGCGAACACATTTCTATGTAAAAATAGAGCATCTTATAGTAGTGTGTTGT